TTCTCGTTCTATCTCAGAGTATCCATTCACTCGAAACTGATCTGCTTCCATTTCAACTTTCCGTAAATAATACTTGGCTTTTTCCAACGGTTCGATAGCCTCTTCGCGTATTTTGTCTGAATTTCGAATAGTATTCAAAATCCTCTGTTTTCGATTATCTAATAAATCATTTAATAAAAGTGGACTATCTTTTTTTTTTCTATTCATTTCAAAAACTTCCATAATCCCCTCCCGAACCAAACATGAATCTTTCAATTCATTTGGCTCTCATGCTCAATTACTTAATGGAGAATTCCCATATCTTTTTTATTTAAAATGAGCCTATCCCTTCTTATTCATTCATATTAAAAAAAGATCGAAAAGGACTCTTCTGAAAAATATGTAATTATCAGCTCAGCAAAGTTGTTTCTTTTTTTTTCTTCAAATTCAAAAATTACTATTATTTGATACTTTTATATTTATATATACATAGGTCATTGATCCAACAGTGTATCAAATAAAACAAATAAGGAGTTGACATACCTCTTAGTTTCCAATTTTATCCAATATTCCAATAAGCGGTTAAAGTTATTTTATCGACATGAGTGTTCTATATCGAACAAAATTCCAACGATTCGTTTTGAAACCATTTATTTATGTATTAACATACATAGTAGAAAAAATACTATTAGGAATAGAATAGGAAAGAGTACTATGCCGCATCTGCACTTCAAATAGCTTAGCTTTAACCATGTTAATAGTTTCAGCTTATTGTATTGATTGATAGAGAATCGAAGCAAAGTCAATTTACCAATAAATCACGAAATGCTATGGTTCTTCCATACGATTCTTTATCAATTTATTCAGAAGTAATTCGCGAGATCATGCACCGTGCTTTCCTAATTATAATGTGCAGCTGGTTGAATACAGCCTATTCTTGAAATAAACAACTCGCACACACTCTCTTTCCAAAAAAAATCAATACACCAAATACTACACTTAGATTTATTGGATTTGTTGCTAAAATATCGGTATTCAACCCGAAACCCCCGGCAAATGGCCAGTGACTTAAAGAAACGAACGAATTGCTTATATTTTTCATATGATCTCCTCTTACTAGATAAACTAAAACAATCGAAAGAGTTCTAACCTTCACTTTTTATTTCATATGTCGTTTTTATGTCTAAATACAAATGATACTTCTAAAAGAAAAAGTTTCCGTTGGACTAAGAACGAGAGGGACAAAAATGAGTTGGTATGAAAATTTTACATCCTCAAATCGGTCCTTTCCATGGATTCGTTTTTTTATCAACGAATAAATATAAAATATGGGGGTGATATTTTAACATAATTCAAAAAAGTAAGTAATAAGTCTAAAAAAATAAAATACATATTCTAGTATTAAACAAAAGGATTCGCAAATAAAAGCGCTAATGCTACAACCAATCCATAAATTGTTAAAGCTTCCATAAAAGCCAGACTAAGTAATAAAGTACCTCGTATCTTACCCTCTGCTTCGGGCTGTCTTGCGATACCCTCTACAGCTTGGCCCGCAGCGGTACCTTGACCCACTCCGGGTCCAATAGAAGAAAGCCCTACAGCCAATCCGGCAGCAATAACGGAAGCAGCAGAAATCAGTGGATTCATGAAAAATTCCTCGCACAAAAAATAGTTAATGATACATACAATCAACCAATTCATTATTCCATCGCTAAGAAGATTTATCTAGCCAGTTGAAGTAACTAAGAATTTCCGAATTGAAGAAATAAGAACTACTTAGATATTTCCTTTTTCGTTTCTATCCACGGTTCTTTTTTTGTGAATTCATATGACTTTCGAACCACTCTCTAAATCTTATCTATTTTTCTTATTCTTACAAAAAGGAAAGACTTCTAATGAAGTACCCGTATAAAGTATTCAGTAAATTTATAATATATAGTCAAGACCTACTATCACATATACATTACATACATTCACAAGAGTTGATTGGCTTAAGTAGACCTTTTTTTTTTCAATCTCTTTATTTTCTAAATCTCTAATGATGGCCCTCTAGTGATTCGCCTATATAAGCCGCAGCTAAAGTTGCAAAAATAAGAGCTTGAATACCACTTGTAAATAATCCGAGGAACATAACAGGTATAGGAATTACTGAAGGTACTAAAGAAACAAGAACAACAACTACTAATTCATCAGCTAATATATTGCCAAAAAGTCTAAAACTAAGTGATAGGGGTTTTGTGAAATCTTCTAAAATATTAATAGGTAAAAGGATTAGAGTTGGCTGAATGTATTTACTGAAATAACCCAATCCTTTTTTTGTAAGACCCGCATAGAAATATACCAATGAGGTGAGTAAAGCTAAAGCAACAGTAGTATTTATATCATTCGTGGGCGCAGCTAACTCTCCATGAGGTAACTGTATTATTTTCCAAGGTAAAAGAGCCCCCGACCAATTCGAAACAAAAATAAATAGAAACATAGTTCCAATAAAGGGAACCCAAGGGCCATATCCTTCGCCAATTTGAGTTTTACTCACGTCTCGAATGAATTCAAGGAGATATTCGAAAAAATTCTGATCGGCAGTGGGAATGGTTTGTGGATTTCGAACAGCTAAAGTGGCTGACACTAATAAGATAGCAATGACAACCCAAGAAGTAATAAGTACTTGAGCATGGACTTGAAAACCTACTATTTGCCAATAGAAATGTTGGCCTACTTCCACATCGGATATATTGTATAACCCCTCCTTTAGGGTCTTGGTTAGGGTATTGGTGGAACATAATAGAACATCCATATTGAACAAAAATCACACTTTAAAAAGAATTATTTTGATTCAACTGCCTCTTTCTTAACTTGACTATGTGAATCATATGATTTTTTCGATTCAAGATTAAGTAATTCGATCTTTTTTTTTCTTTACATTTATATTTATTCTTATATATATATCTATGTATCTATTCGTTTAGTATACTCAAGGATTTCGTATAAAGCTAAAACGACCTTCACAAATTGCGAATACTAATTTGTTAAGAACTAATCGGATTGAAGCTGTAGTATCATCATTTGACGGAATCGAAATATCCGCGAGATCGGGGTCACAATTTGTATCTATAAAACAAATCGTTGGAATTCCCAAAGCAATACATTCGCGAAGAGCCGTATATTCTTCTTGCTGATCAACGATGATTACAATATCAGGCAACCCCTCCATATATTTAATTCCACCCATATATGTTTGTAAATGAAATAATTGTCTCTTCAACACAGCCGCATCCCTTTTTGGAAGGTGTTCGAGTTTCCCCATCTGTTGTTCCGCTCTCAAATTCCTGAACCTATGAAGTCTCATTTCTGTAGTGTACCAATTCGTTAACATCCCACCGAGCCATTTTTTATTAACATAATGACACTGAGCTCGTATTGCAGCCCATGCTACTGAATTAGCTACTTTATTCTTTGTACCAACAATTAAAAATTGTTTTTCTCTACTTGCTGCATCAAAAACCAAATCACAAGCTTTTGATAAAAACCGAGCAGTTATAGTAAGATTTGGGATATGAATACCGTTGCGCTTTCCAGAGATATAAGGTGCCATTCTAGGATTCCATTTTCTTGTACCATGACCAAAATGAACTCCTGACTCCATCATCTCTTCCAAATTGATGTTCCAATACCTTTTTGTCATTTCTCCTCACACTTCGTCTTTTTTTTGTTTTTCAAAAAAAAAAACAAAAAAAAAAGAGGAAGGACTGGAAAAAAAATTGTTCCTACGGAACCTTATCTTCTACCAAAAATGAACTGTTGGTTAATTCGTTTCTATTTTGAACTGGCACAATTCGCGGAATTAGAAGGAAAAATCTGTTCTTATTTTAAGAATCCTTAAATCCTATAAAAAATTTGTTCTGATATATCTTCTGAGAATCGTTTAAAATGGAAGAATCAAAAAATATTCTGTGGTAGAACAAAAGATCTCCTATTTCCCCCCCGAATAGATTTGTTTTTTTTGTTTTTGAGGGTTCTAAAGGAATGTTGTTATCTTGCCTTGAACGGTGCGCAAATCCTATGAATCCAGTTCCGGCGGGTATCATACTCCCCAGAACAACATTTTCTTTCAACCCTTTCAACCAATCGATACGACCCCGGAGAGAGGCTTTTGCTAAAACTCGAGCGGTTTCTTGAAAACTCGCTTCGGATATAAAACTTTGAGTGTTCAAAGCTGTTCTCGTTATTCCCAATAAGATAACTTGATAACAAATGGCTTCTTCAAAAGCACGCCCCGTTCGCTTCGCTCGTAACAATCCAATCAACTCTCCAGGTAAAAAAACATTAGACATTCCATCTTCGGATACCACCACTTTTGATGTTATTTGATGGACAATCATCTCTATATGTTTATTATGAATTTGAACCCCCTGAGATCGATAAATTTCTTGGATCTTATGAACCAAAGAAATACGACTTTGTACTCTAGTTAGCTCAGCACCAATCAAGAAAACCCAAGGAATGCCAATAATTCTTGTTATACGTTCGTTCCAACCCCTAACCCGCCTTTCCAGATTCATTGATATTGAATCAACCGAACGCACTTCTAAGACCTGTTCCACCTTTTGAAGACCCTGTGTTATATCACCAGATTTGGATTTTTCATATATAAATGTAACTAATGTCTCTCCTTCGTAAAATATTTCCCCATAATGGCCATGAACAGTTGCGCCGGGAGTGGCTAAATAAGGCTGAGCTGCTCTTATTACTACAGAACTAATTTGAACAATTAAGACTTGGCCGGATTTTTTGTGTGGTACATTTTTTGTTATACATACATTGTCACAAATAAACTGCCCAAGATTCATTATTGTGGATGTCTCCTCACAATAATAATTATAGTGGAGAAAATACCAATTCAAATGGAATAGATTCAAAATTATGTTACTGCATATACCGATATTATTATAAATTATTCCATTTTCACCTATGAAATAAAATTTAAGCACTTCAAAAATATTTTTTAAATTGTCAAGTTGCAAATAGTTAGTTACCAAGATCTGATTATGAGTTATGAAATAGTAAAAAAAATCCAAATTCACAATTGTAAGGGCTATTCCTACAGGTCCCAACGAATCAATTCTGGAATTCCTTTTAATGGATTTTTTTTTATTGTGATATTTTACACCGTTGAAGAAACCTGTTCGAGAACAATCCGATGATGACAAAATTATCAAAGGTTTATATTCATTATTTCTATTCAATAATGAAAACGTACGAATAGTTCCTTGATTTTGGCTAAGCGATTCTTGAATCTTTCTTGTCTTGTAATAAAAGGGATTGATATTGATGCGATCTGATCTATTATCAGAAATAAATCTTGAACCTGACGGATCATTTCTTTTTCCGGTATACGAAATAGGAGATTTCACTAAGTCAATTCTTAGAAAATTGCGCATTAAACCCTTTGCTCTTACTTCAACAAGGGAAGTATAGGCCTGTTCTATCGAAAATTCTTTTTTGTCTTGGTTCCAATTCAATACTAAACACGTCCGAAATAATTGAATACTTATGCCAGAAAATCCTCCCAAAATGATGGGTTTACCCACGATAGAATTGACAACTTGAAGTTGAACATTATCCGCTTCCTGTAACCCATCTTGCGGGAAGAGTTTTGTTAAACTTATATCCCCCGCTGTTTCAGATATGACTACAGGTCGAACCAAAACAAAATACTTTTTCTTGGTAAATGTAATCCGTTGGGCATAAACCAAATTTTTACGTTTTTTTTTGAATTCCTTGGAATTTGTTTTTCCAGGTCTTGGTGATATCAAGATGTCACTGTGGCAAAATATCTTATCGATTTTTACAGTATTGGTTTTTCCAGTAAAATAGATATCGCCAGAAAAAATTGTTAATTCAAAAAATTTTTTTTTTATCTCCACGCGTACCAATCCACATGCACTGCTTCTTCTATTTAAAGTAATTCGTGTACCTATTCCAATGATACTACTGTTTCGTACCATTATGGAAGAAGATCGAGGTAAGATATGCACTTCCTCTGGAATGAAAAATAGTTTCTCTTTTTTGTTTTTTCCTTTACTAATACTAATTTTTTTAACTCCTCGATACTCAACCAAATCCTTTTTTTTAACGTGAGACTTTATAATAGTCTCATATTTATTAATTCCCGAATTCTTTCTTTTGTATCTAGGATCGTCGAAATATGCAATCCTTTTTTTTCTACGGAAAATAACATTTATGGATAGTTCAATCACTATACCCGAATGGGATATTAGTTCTTTTTCTCGTTCTGGAATTGATTGAAATGGGATGCAAAATCTGTTTTTACGCCTCTTTGCCAATAGATCAGAATTTTTGGCGAGAATGAATGTATATAGGAGATTATCACGATCCGTGTATATGATTCGATTAAGTTCTGAATAATCAGGAATGCTCTCTTCTTTTTTACCAGAAAAATTAAAACTAAATAATTTGTGTCTCACGTGATCATTAGTCACTGATAGGTTAGAAAAAAACTTTCGTTCGACAGAACGAGAAAAAACCTTCATTTGATCTTGATCCTTATGGAGCAAAAGGGGGGCTACGGTGGATCGGCACGGACCTCCCGATAATATCCATAAATTACTTGTTTTTGGTAAGAGATGAACATTACTATATGTAAATTCAGGTGCATGGTACACATCGGTACTCCAATGCATTTCCCCCTCTAAGTCAGAAGAAATATGTTTTCGAACCCTTTCTTTTAAATTCCAAGTGGATATTCCCGAATGAATCTCAGCAATCGCCTGTTCCGATTTTACATATTGATCATTTTGAACTAAAAGAAAACTTTTTGGTGGAACCTTAACGTTATGTATAAAATCGGCACTCTCAATAATTACATACAAATCGATATAACATAGAAAAGCAGGGTGTCCGTGACGTGTACGTGTGGGATGAACCAAATACTCATTGAATTTTATTTTTCCATTAGAGGGGGCCCGTACATGTCCTGCAGTCCCCCCTGTGAATACTCCACCGGTATGAAAAGTTCGTAATGTCAGTTGAGTACCCGGCTCTCCAATAGATTGACCCGCAAGAATACCTACAGCTTCTCCTAATTCGACGAGGTCACCATGAGTAGGACTCCGACCATAACATAATCGACAGATCCAAGATGTACCTCTACACGTAAAGGGGGTTCGAATAAATATTGGTTGTCCTCGAAAGGTTCTTAATCGATTGGCAAGCCCAATTCCAATATCGTGATTACGGGCGGCAATACATCGAGAACCCGTATATATATCATCTGCTAATACACGACCAATTAATGTTTGGCTAAAAATTATTTCCAGCAGCATCCCTTTTCGAGGACTCACAGAAATACTTTTTATAGTTCCGCAATCCGTTCTACGTACAACAATGTGTTGAACTACTTCAACAAGTCTGCGTGTGAGATATCCAGCATCTGATGTTCGTACAGCAGTATCGACAACTCCTTTGCGAGCTCCGTAGCAAGAAATAATATATTCTGTTAACGAAAGGCCTTCGCATAAATTGCTTTGAATGGGTAAATCAATCATTTGTCCTTGGGGATCCGACATTAATCCTCTCATACCCACTAATTGATGTACCTGAGATGCATTTCCTCGAGCTCCCGAAAAAGACATTAAATGGACGGGATTAAGGGGATCAGTCATCCTAAAATTGGGATTCATTTCTTGTCGCAAATATTCACTTGTAATAGACCATATCTCAATAGATTGACGTAATTTTTCTACCGCGTGTATACTCCCAACATGATAGTTTTTTTCCAAAATGAAACTTTGTTTTTCAGCATCTTGGATTAGCCATCCTTTTGTGGGAACTGTTAAAAGATCATCAATTCCTAATGAAATAGATGTAGCAGTGGCTTGCTGAAAACCCATAGTTTTTACTTGATCCAAGATGTGTGATGTATATGCCATTCCGAAGTGATCCAGTAATCCGTTAATAAGTCGTTTCATGGCAGTTCCATCTATTATTTTATTGTGAAAGACCAAATTGACCCCTTCTGCCATAAGTACCTCTATATTCTGCTTAGTAGGATTCAACAATGGGTTTAAGTCGGTGATTCAAACACTTCCTTTTATCGATTGTGATTCACGTGGAAGGGGAGGAACTATGATACTAGTTGAACCATTGATTGAGACATGAACTTTCATCGTATTGATTAGGTACCCTATGAGCAGGCCCGAGAAAATCCTTGTATGGCCTCTTCGATTTCTCTATAAAGGGAAATTTGACCAATAGTAGTTCGAATGTATATACAACGAATGTCTTTTTTTACACTTCTTACTTTTAGATAGTATTGGTAAATTTCATGATAAGTACCCAAGGATTCATAATGAATTTCGATAGGAGCTTCTCTTGAAGCAATAAAGTGTTGATCTAGTCGCCACCGAAGCCACAAAAGACTATCGATATCTAAATTGCTTATTTTATGCCGATAAGTTCCAATTACATCATAAGAATTAGAAAAGGAGTATTTTTTAATATATTTAGTATCATGATTTTTATTATCAACTCTTTCATTTTCATTTTGAGATTTATAATTTTTGAAATTCCACGGGTTATACCGATTTGAACAAATAGTTCGGCTATTTCTGATCGTTAATAAATAGAGTCCAATAAGCATATCTTGAGTTGGAACAGAAATGGGATCACCAATAGCTGGAGACAAGAGATTCATATGAGAAAACATAAGGAAACGAGCCTCCGCTTGAGACTCCAAAGATAAAGGCGCATGAACAGCCATTTGATCTCCATCAAAATCTGCATTGAATCCCTTACAAACTAATGGGTGTAAACAAATAGCGCGTCCTTCCACTAAAATGGGTTGGAATGCCTGTATGCCTAATCTATGCAGAGTAGGTGCTCTATTCAGCAATACAGGATGCCCTTGCATAACTTCCTGAAGTATTTCCCATACAATGGGTTCTTTGTCCCGAATTTTACTCTTCGCAACTCCTATGTTCGAAGCAATATGTTGTTTAATTAGACCGCGAATTACAAATATCTGGAAAAGCTCGATTGCTATTTCGCGAGGTAATCCACATTGATGTAATGAAAGTGATGGACCTACGATAATAACGGAACGTCCTGAATAATCGACTCGTTTGCCAAGTAAAGTTTCACGAAATCTTCCCTCTTTTCCTTCAATTACACCAGAAAACGACTTATAAATTTTATTATGACCATCCCTCATTGGTTGTCCACGAATTCCATTATCAAGAAGTGTATCCACGGCTTCTTGTATTAACTTCTCCTGACACATTACTAATTCCCCCGGAGTAGACCTACTTGCTATTAATAGGTCATTAAGAGTATTGTTCCGATAGATAACTCTTCTATATAGTTCATTAATATCCGAACTCATTAGTTTACCTCCATCTATTTGAATGATCGGTCTTAGTTCGGGGGGAAGAACTGGTAATAGACACAAAATCATCCATTCTGGTTCGATATTCGTTCGAATAAAATATTTAGCTAATTCCATGCGTCTAACCAAAAAATCCTTTCTTCTTCCAACCTTTCGATCTTCCCATTCATTACCTGTGGACCCCTCTTTCCCTAATTCTTTCCATTCAAAAAATGAATAATCTATAATAATTCGCAAATCCAGATCGGCTAATTGTTCTCGGATGGCCCTTGCTCCAGTAGAGATTTCGCGATTTCGAAATGTATCGAAGCCTGGGGTAGTAAAAAAAAAGGGGATGCTATATTTCCAAGATTGAATTTCATATTCGAATGAACCTCGTAATCGTAAGAAAGTCGGTTTTTTCATTATAGACCTAGCAAAAGAAAAATTGGGATAGGATACTATAAGATCTCCCCCCCCTCAAAACCGGACGTGAAAGTTTCCTCTCATCCGGCTCAAGTAGTTATACCAAATATAGAAAGTTATTCTCGCTTAAAAAAAAAAACCTTAAAAATAGACTTCTTACTCAAGTTCGTTAATTAATTTTTCATTTTTAAAACCATGACTTTTTTTGACTTAGTTTAGAGTTTCGAACTTCTATTTTCTGAATTCTTTATTCAAAAGTACGACATAAATAAAATTTTTAAATTATTGAGTATTCTACTTCCCTTCGAATCATGAATCCGCTTTAATTAAAGGAGTGTCTTCGAATTCAAAACGGATTTACTTGTTTATATATCGTTCTATTCGATCTTTTAGGTCCCAATATTTTAATTTTACTTCGACGATTATGCGACGATGTCCTTCAAGCCTCTACGCGATAGATAGGCTCTTATAATCATGAAAAATTTGCTTACTCAAAAAATAAACATCATTTTGATTTTGGAATTTTACTTTAATTTAATATTAAAAAAAAGAAGTTTTGTTTTAACGAAGTACAACTGGAGATTCCTATTTATTTGGATTTGTTACGGAATCAACCATAGATCAATCCCCTTTTTTGGAGTATTGAATACTCCAAAATTTTGAGCTTTATATTATTTCCCCCCCAAAAGCATGTCAGAATTGGGGCATCCCAAGTGGATTGTGTGGGATGACAGTTTATCATTTCGAATCTGTAAAATCTAGATTTCGATCAAATCACACATCGCAGTATACTAAACCTTCTAATTCTTTAATAGGTTTATCTAAAAGATTCGCAATATAACTAGGAAGACGTTTCAAATACCACACATGAGTTACTGGGCAAGCCAGTTTGATGTAGCCCATTTGATATCGTCGTGTTCTAGAATCCACAAATTCGACTCCACATTTTTGACAAAATTTTTGGTTTTCTTTTTCGATTATTCGAAAATTTCCACAAGCACAAATTCCGCTTTTTATAGGCCCAAAGATTCTTTCACAAAATAATCCATCTTTTTCCGGTTTATTAGTTTTATAATGAAAAGTATGGGGTTTTGTCACCTCTCCAACTCTCTCTCCGTTCGATAATATTTTATTAGCCCAAGCGCTTATTTGTTGAGGAGAAACCGAGCCAACTCGGAGTTGTTGATGTTTATAACGATCGATCATAGAAGAAAAATAAAAATGCATTCCGATTCGATTAAACTTCCTTCCTAGTAATCCGGAAGTTCTTTTCAGATACAAGGAAATGATTCAGTTCCAGAGCTAAGGATCGTAGTTCTCGAACGAGTAATCGAAAAGATTCTGGAGCATCCTCAGGATTAGATATTGTTCTTCCAACGATGGTAGTACCAAGTGCCTCCTGCCGAGCTCTAATATGATCCGATTTATAAGTAAGCATCTCTTGTAAAATATGAGCAACCCCCAATCCTTCTAGAGCCCAAACCTCCATTTCTCCTACCCGTTGTCCCCCCCGCTTAGCCCTTCCTCTAAGGGGTTGTTGTGTAACAAGTGCGTAATGTCCGCTGGAACGTACATGTATTTTATCATCAACTTGATGAATTAATTTTAAAATATAAGGATTTCCTATGAGAACAGGTTGTTCAAAAGAATCCCCTGTTCTTCCATCAAATATTCTACTTTTTCCCGGATACTCGGGTTCAAATACCCATGGATTTACCCTTTGCCTACTGGCTTCATATAATTCAGAAAACACAAGTTTTCTCGAAGCATCTTGTTCATATCTCTCATCAAAAGCTCCTATGCGATAATGTCTGTCTAGCAGACTTCCTGCTAACCCGAGTGAGCATTCAAATATCTGTCCTACATTCATTCGTGAAGGTACCCCTAACGGGTTGAAGACCATATCAACAGGTCTTCCATCTTGCAAATAAGGCATATCTTGTCTCGGTAAAATTTTTGAAATGATACCTTTATTTCCATGCCTTCCGGCCACTTTATCGCCGACTTTTATTTCGCGTTTCTGTAAAATATATACACAAATTCTTTCTGGATTATAATTAGAACCTCTCTTTCTCCAGCCCCATCTCACATCAATAACTCGACCTCTACCACCTGTAGGTAGTTTTAGACAAGTTTCTTTTGAAGTGGAAACTTGAATGCCAAGTATAGTGCGTAATAATTTATCTTCTGGGGCATACAACAATTCTTTCGCCACCTGAGGCGTTAATTTACCTACTAAAATATCACCCGCCTCTACCCAAGATCCCAGCATCACAATTCCTTTTTTGTCTAAATTTCGAAGTAAATGAGATTCTAAATGCGGTATTTTAGTAGTGATCTTTTCGGGACCTTGTCTTGTCACATGAGTTTGAATTTCATATTTCTGTATGTGAAAAGACGTATAAATATCTTCATATACTAAACGCTCGCTAATGAGTACTGCATCTTCAAAATTATAACCATCCCATGACATATAAGCTACTAATACGTTTTTACCCAAAGCAAGTTCACCACCAACCGTTGCAGTGCTGTCAGCCAAAATATGTCCTCTTTTAATGCATTTATCCTTCCAAACTTTTGGTTTTTGAAACATACACGTATTTTTGTTGGAACGTTGATACATAACTAATGAAATGCTGAAAGTATCTACACTGTCTGATAAAAGGATCTTATCAGTATCGGTATAAATGATCTTCCCCCCCCGTTCCGCTATAACGGTAACACCCGAATCTAGAGCCGCTTGCCGTTCCAACCCAGTTCCAACAATGCACCTCTCGGACCTCGAAAGCGGAACCGCCTGTCGTTGCATATTAGAACTCATTAAAGTCCGATTTGCATCATTATGCTCGATAAAAGGAATAAGAGAAGCTCCAATAGAAAAATATTGGAAAGGAAAAATACTTCGAAGATGAACCTGTTCCCATGCAATAGTTAGGAATTCTTGACGGTATCGAGCCGGAACAACCTGTTCTTCCTGAATACTTCGATTCAATACCAAAGAATTTACCGCCGTTACCATATAGTATTCATCCATACTTGATGATAAATAAATCATCCTTATTTTTTTTTCATAAATTTCAGAAACATAAAATAGGCTTTCTAGAGATCCCCAACGACCAATCCTCGAATAAATTGCTAACGATCCAATAAGACCAACATTTATTCCTTCAGAAGTGTCAATTGGGCAAATACGTCCATAGTGACTAGGATGAATATCTCGTATTGGAAAACTAGCAGTTCGTTCTGTCAACCCCCCAGGGCCCAAATGGCTTGATTTTCTCCCATGAACTATTTGTGTCAATGGATTAGTTCGATCCAAAACTTGAGATAATGGGTGTAAACCGAAAAAAGATTCATAAGTGATTGTTAATGGAGTTGAGGTTACCAAATTCTGAGGGGTCGGTGTCCATTTATACCTAATTGATCTACATATAGTCCCTTGAACAACATTTTCTAAACGAACCAGCGCCAATCCTAATTGATCTTGTAAGAGATCCGCTACAGAACGAATACGTTTATTTTTCAGATGATTCATATTGTCAAGTGTACTCATTCCAAGTTTCATCCCAATCAAATGATCCGCAGCTGCCAATATATCTCGTGGTAATAAAAAGAAATTGTTTTGAGGTATATCAAGTTTCAGTCTCTGATTCATATTTCGTCGACCAATACTTCCTAATTCACACTTTTGTTGAAAGAATTTCTGTTGTAATTCTTTACATAAGGATTCAGAAAATACTGGATCCCCACTTATACAAAAAAATTGTTGATAAAACTCCAAAATGGCACTTTCTTTTGACCCAATTCTTCTTTTCTCCTTTTCATTTAAATTTAAAAAAGACAAGAAAATTTCGGGGTAGCAAACATTTTCTAGAATTTGTCTTAGATGCGAACCCATAGCTGATGATAGAACTAGAATAGATATTTTTTGTTTCCTACTCACACGAGCCCATATCCTTTCCTTTTTATCAATCTCTAATTCTGATCTTCCTCCCCAATCTGATATTATAGTAGCGGTATAGGCCGAAATCCCGTTATGGTCTAACTCTGACCGGTAATAAATACCTGGGCTTTGCAATATTTGATTGATCACAATTCTGTATATTCCATTTACTATAGAATTTCCCAGAGAATTCATTAGAGGAATGTTTCCAATAAAAATGGTTTGTTCTTTTATATCCCTACTGGTTTTCCAAATTAATCCTGAATATACATATAATTCAGAAGAATATGTGAGTGATTCATACACAGCATCCCTCTCTTTTATCAACGGTTCTACTAATTGATATGTTTCCACAAATAATTGAAATTCAATTTCTTGATCCGCATCTTCAATTTTGGGAAACTTATAAAGTTTTTCCATCAAGCCCTGATCAATGAACCTACAAAATCCTTCAAATTGTATCTGATTCAACCCCGGTATTGTAGACATTCCCTCATTTCCATCCCAGAGCATTTTTAATTTACCATTTATTTTATTGACAAAATCCCATTCCATTGTGGAATTTTTATTCTGTTTACAAAATCACATGAAATTTTACTCAACCAACCCCATGAAATGGGCATGTATGAAATACGTATGAACATAAGAATCAAATAAAGAGAATTTTGGACTCCAATTTAATTGGAACCTGCAACAAAAACAAAAAAAAATGCCTAGAAACGTAATTCTGTGCCACGTAGACTTAATGATAAGTATATTATTGGTAAAACAGGATTTGATCTGTTTTAAAGATAATCAGAAACAATATAGACTTCGTTTTTTAGCTTAGGCATTTTTTTTTTAATTCTAAATATATATAGATATAGGTGTCGATAATATCTATACATTTCTCTCCGTGTTTATTTTTATGGACAGTTTTTTCAGCCCCAGTAACGTTCTATCAAAATTTTGATTCTCTATTCAACGTCAATGAAAAATGAAAGCACAATAATTTTTTTAGAATATCGATATTATATTCATTTTTATATTTAGATAAGATATCCGATTACCATTCCGATTACCATAGAATAATTTTTAGGTTTACATATATTCCTAAATTAGGAATATATCAAGTAAAATTTTATTGGGTCATTTTGTGTCATAGAGAAAGGGGGATTCAAGATACAATACAAATTTGTATTGTATCATTTTGGCGGCATGGCCGAGTGGTAAGGCGCGGGACTGCAAATCCCCTTTCCCCAGTTCAAATCCGGGTGTCGCCTGATCAACAAAAGACCCGAAATCCCCCAATTCTGTTCTGATGATATAATTCGTCAAATTGTTCATCAGCAGAAACAGATAACAATATTGTCTAGGAACTTTTTAGAAATTGATTTGACGAATTCTTCAATTTAATATAAATGTTGAGTCAGTACCCTCCTTTGACTCTGTTCTATTGATTACACTATTATATATATATATATTATTATATTATATTTTAATATTTTATATTCATTAATATTAGTAAACAATACTGAAAATAAACTAAAAATAAAATAGGAGACATAATTCACATGGATATAGTAAGTATCGCTTGGGCTGCTTTAATGGTAGTCTTTACATTTTCCCTTTCACTTGTAGTATGGGGAAGAAATGGACTCTAAAGGGAAAAGGTACTCGTAATTGAGTTGGGGAATCAAACTGTATCAATTTTGTGATAGATTGTTCTTCAAAACATTATTGACTATGTTAAATATTAAAGAAAACTATCGTTATTTAAAAATTCCATTCGATTCTGATTCTAGTTTGGATTAATGTATTCAATTAAATGTATTATATGAATAATACACCTTTTCAATTAAACAAATATTTCAATGTTCATATTTTTATTCTATTTCGATGAACCGGCTCGACTCTTAGCTAAAACTAGATAATGAAGACAGACCCTCTTTCTTTTGATTTTTTTACCTTTTTTTGTTTCACAGATTTGGTATTGGTATTCAAATATGGTGGGTGGACAACGAAATACTATGTTTTATATCGATCCATTTCATATTACATGATTCGAGAGTTAACAGTGGCCCCCTGCCCCCTCTCTCTAACTAAATTTTAAAAAGCAACTCCTTGAATCGTTTGTCAACAGCCCAATCAAATCCTTCTTAATAATTTGATATCATTCTATTTTTGTTTTGGAAAAAGAAGAATACCTCTAGGAATTTCGTAATTAGAGTCATGTGAGTCATAATTTGCTTTCAATTATTTCAACTTGTATCTTTCTTTATCTTTATACATATAATATACTATATACTACAAACTTTATACATTATAATTACACTACAAGTAAATTATAGTATAGTATGGTAGAAAGAAGAATTCATATATTTCTTTCTATCATACTGTCGAGCTGTCGAGTATCATAAAAGATCACGGATTCGAGTTCACCTTAGTTAAGAACTAAGAAGTCAAGTTTTCTTCAAATTCATCATTTTGAAAAATCATTTTGACTAGCCGTTTTTACATAAAGGATAAGTAAAAAAGCAGTAGGAACTAAAATGAACAGTATAGTAGCAATAAATGCAAAAATGTTTACTTCCATAATTTCATAGTATTTTTTTACTTTTCAATAAATAACTCGGGATTGAATCCCATAGAGATGAGAAACCTTTCGGTCATCTCATAATAAATTCAATGGAATGAAAATACAAATTACATCTCTATGATATTGAATCGGATCAATATCATGAATAACAATATCTGACTCTCAAATCGATTTTTCATCATGAATCGGATAAGAAAATAAATTTCATATGTTTCGTGCGAACACATAATGAAATTTATTGATAATTAAAGGGTCGGGCGACCCAATCGAAAAAGTAAAACTCCTTTACTATTCCTAATCCACTCCCTACCATCAATCGGTATTAGTTGAAATCATTTTCCATATTGATTTGTTTTTCTTATCAAATCAATCTTTCCCGTTGGAAACGAGTTCGTCCCTTCCGCCCACAGAAACTGGAAATGATTTATTGGCTTCGTCGGGACTGACGGGGCTCGAACCCGCAGCTTCCGCCTTGACAGGGCGGTGCTCTAACCAGTTGAACTACAATCCCAAGAAATACAACATAAATTAAATATTATTATGATTTCACTTTAACTATTTCATTAGAATCACTGTGTTGTCAAAAAAAAAATAAACACGAATATGTATACATATCCACGTAAATGCACTTTTAAGTTAATGAGAGTGGAAGAGATTAATTTATTGGTAATCCTTATACGTAAAAATCGAGATATGAATATAGATTAGTACCAAGACCAAAATTTGTGAATTTGTGTAAACAAATAAAAATAAAATATCGAAAGGGAGATAACGAAAAAATGTAACTCTTTTTTTGATTCCTCTGGATCAGGTACATTTCTAAAAGACAAACGGATTCTATTATCTCATGATGGATCAACGAATTGTTGGGTCGAGCCGGATTTGAACCAGCGTAGACAAATTGCCAACGAATTTACAGTCCGCCCCCATTAACCACTCGGGCATCGACCCAGAAAAAACCCTTAGGCTTATTTATAATCATATTAGTACCCTACCCCCAGGGGAAGTCGAATCCCCGCTGCCTCCTTGAAAGAGAGATGTCCTGAACCACTAGACGATGGGGGCATACCTACGCGACCTACATCATACTACGAACCATAGTATGAACAGTTTTGTGAAATTGTCAACGTATTGATAATGAGAAATGGTATCTAATCTAACGTATCTTTGCTGATTCCATAGAATTTTTTTA